TTATTGATAGGAATTCTCTTGTTAAGACCCTATGAATCAATTAAAACCTTAGATTCATACTAGAACCACGATGATTCAATAAAACCTTCCAAAAAAAGTTCAAAAATTCCCTGAGTAAGAACCCTTGGATTATCACTTATTCAATGACTTAATATAATGAAAAAAAGACAAAGAAACGTTTATCCTTTACCCAAAAAAAATAAGTATAAACGAAAGAATAAAATTTTTTTAATTTAGCACTTCTAACTCTTTTTTCGGAGTCCGGCCACGAGGTCTGATAAGTATGAATCATAGTTCTAATATTTGTTCTAATATTTTGTAATCTATTTCATATATTCTGTGCTCCAGATACTAGCCTAGACTGAATATCCAACGAGATAAAATCATCTTGATCAAGATGACCGACTTCTTCTCTGTCGTATCCATAGGATCAATTCTAACAAGTCACACACTCATATTCCGGAAATACAGAAAAAAAAGAAATTCCACGATCGAACTACCAAAAAAGAGTGGGCTAAAAAGCCGAAACCTACATACTTTACTTTTTATTGAAAAGTTATTTAGGGGTTCTTGTGAATCGAATCTAATTGCTTGAAATTCCGTCCAGTAAAATGGAAGAATTATAAATCTCCAAAATAATAGATAGGAATATCGCAAATAGACCCATCGCGACACCCATCAAAGGCGTAGTTCCCCACCCAGGAGCCACTTTACCATATTCCGAATTCAATGGTTTCAATAAATCCCCTACAATAGTTCGTCTTGGCCCAGATCTAGAACTATCCTCAACGGTTTGTGTAGCCATAAATAATCCTATATTTTTTTTTATTCAGTGAGATCTGTTGACTTTGTATACCATTCCGTTGTAAATAAATGATCTTATCATAGATCCATTGTGGTCTTGAAATTATATAATAATGGAAACAGCAACCCTAGTTGCCATCTCTATATCTGGTTTACTTGTAAGTTTTACTGGGTATGCCTTATATACTGCTTTTGGGCAACCCTCTCAACAACTAAGAGATCCATTCGAGGAACACGGGGACTAGTTGAAGTAATGAGCCTCACAATATTGTGAGGCTCATTACTTCAATTGAGATAATGAGAAATCATTTCACCTTTTTAGTTGGAACTTTAGGCGGTTCGCGAAAAAAGATAGCGAAAAAAATTATTCCTAGAGTCGAGACTAAGAGGAATGTATAAACCAATGCTTCCATAGATTTGATTTCGGTTTACAATTATAGCTTCCATACCTGTTTAGTTGGGATCTTTTTCCGGATAAAAAAAAGACCAAGACAAGAGTCAAAGAAATGAAAAGTAAGCAATCCGAATCAAGATTTATCCGGTACCCTATCTATGTCAAATCAAAAAAGAAAGGAAAAAAGGAACAGAGCAATCTTGTATCAGACTATACTCTTTTTGTAGTTGGATCTCCAAGTTTTTGGAATGCCCCAAATTCTACTTGAGCGTCCAAATCTGGGTCAATCCCAGCAAAGACATCTCTGAACAAGGTTCTAGCACCATGCCAAATGTGTCCGAAGAAGAAGAGCAAAGCAAACGAAGCATGCCCAAAAGTAAACCAACCCCTTGGACTGCTACGAAAAACCCCATCGGATTTCAAAGTAGCACGATCTAATTCAAAAATTTCACCCAATTGAGCACGTCTAGCATATTTTTTCACAGTAGCAGGATCACTATAACTGACTCCATTGAGTTCACCGCCATAGAACTCAACAGTTACACCGACCTGTTCAACACTATACTTCGATTCTGCTCTTCGAAAAGGAACATCGGCTCTAACAATTCCGTCTCCGTCTACTAAAACAACCGGAAATGTTTCAAAAAAGGTCGGCATACGGCGTACAAAAAGTTCGCGCCCTTCTTTATCTCTAAAAACAGGGTGTCCTAACCACCCAACAGCTATTCCATCCCCATTGTCCATGGAACCCGCTCTGAATAATCCACCTTTTGCGGGATTATTCCCGATGTAATCATAAAAAGCTAATTTTTCAGGAATTTTAGACCAAGCTTCTGATAAACTTTGATTTTCGGATAGCCCGGCACTAACTCTTCGATATATTTCTTGCTGGAAGTATCCCTGATCCCATTGATAACGAGTGGGCCCAAATAATTCAATCGGGGTAGTTGCTGAACCATACCACATAGTTCCAGCAACAACAAAAGCTGCAAAAAAGACAGCAGCGATACTACTCGAAAGGACGGTTTCAATATTTCCCATACGTAATCCTTTGTATAGACGTTGGGGCGGACGAACACTAAGATGGAATAGGCCCGCTAATATGCCCAATGTACCTGCTGCAATATGATGAGAGGCTATTCCGCCCGGAACAAAAGGATCAAACCCTTCGACACCCCACGCAGGATTTACAGCTTGTACCCTTCCGGTTAATCCATAAGGATCGGATACCCATATTCCCGGACCATACAATCCTGTTACATGAAATGCGCCAAAACCGAAGCAACCCAACCCTGAGAGAAATAAATGAATTCCAAAAATCTTCGGCAAATCCAAAGAAGGTTTTCCTGTACGTTCATCACAAAATATTTCTAGATCCCAATACACCCAATGCCAGATAGCTGCTAAGAAGCACAATCCAGAAAACACAATATGTGCTCCGGCCACACCTTCGTAACTCCAAATACCCGGATTCGTTATAGTCCCTCCTGTGATACTCCAACCCCCCCACGAATTGGTTATTCCTAAACGAGTCATGAAGGGTATAACGAACATACCTTGTCTCCACATTGGATCAAGAACAGGATCAGAGGGATCAAAAACTGCTAATTCGTATAGGGCCATTGAACCGGCCCAACCAGCAACTAGAGCTGTATGCATTATATGAACAGAAAGCAAACGACCGGGATCATTCAATACAACGGTATGAACACGATACCAAGGCAAACCCATGGAAATACCCCTTTATCAACGAAAAATAGACACTATGTAACTTTATTGCACTGAAAAAAACTATGCTATGGACCTCCCCTTTTGAGGGGATTATCTTGGCGAAAGGATTAATATTTGGTCTATTCTTTTAGTAATAACGGAACAATTCTATTCTATTCGTAGGAACAAAAAGAAGCAGATCTATTCTATACTCGATAAGTACCAATACGCAATGGTGGATGGGAATTGATCCTATTTTATATGAGTGAATGTATACATATTTGTTCATCATTCAAAAGACCTATTCGGAAGAATTTTCCTTTATTCATTCTGTTCTGTTTTACTTTTTTATGAACTTATTCAGTATAAAATGATAAAATCTGATAAAGGCCGATCTTATTTATTAAGACAATAAACCCGTTGTTACGCTTCCACATCAAAGTGAGCTATAGTACTTAATTCTTTTTTCTTTGCTTTAATGCCTATTGGTGTTCCAAAAGTACCTTTTCGAAGTCCTGGAGAGGAAGATGCATCGTGGGTTGACGTATAGTGCGACTTGTCAGATATATTGGGTCATATGGTATTTCCCCGTTTTCTCCCCCGATCGAGATATCCTCTCTTTCGCCCAAGACGGATTGATTTAATTATCAAAAATTTGGAGCGTGAAGTGCAATTAGATCTATTTTTTGGGGGGTATCCAGATTAATATTATCAATTAGAATAATTTATGGTTTTCTTGGTTGTACTAATAAAATGAAGTATCCAGGCTCCGTTTAGAAAAAACGAAATTTTTAATCTATCTAATCTATGATTACTACTTGTATCATATTCTATTTATAAATAGCATTGATATAAAACTGTTAATCAATCGAGTAATATGATGAATAGGTTGGTTGAATATTTGGTTAAAAGCATGAAGTAAATTGAAAAAAAAAAGGAAGTCGTAGCAAAAAGACATGCTATTGGGGCATTTGTCCTATATGTGCAAATCCAAATCGGGCAGATCTTTACTCGGAGTAGAGCATAAACCTAAAAGAATTGAAGAAGACCATTCGGGAACAAGAAAATGACATCGCAATTTAAATTTTATCTCGATGAAACAATACATCAATGAAAAGTTAGTTCGATAAATTTAATGAATTGGTTTTTTATTTATTGAAATTTATAGTATAGATAAACGACCGGGGGCCAAAGGACAAAACTCATCTTTCTTGAAAAATGGAAGGGAAGCAAAAAAAAGCCCCTTCATTAGAAGTTAGAAAGAGGCCTCTAAAGAAGGCTAGAATCTAAACATTGATTCTTTTTTTCGCTATTTTTTTTGAACCGTATGCATCAAAAGGTGCCCGTACGGTTCTTAAGGGATACAATTTTATCCTAATCAACCGACTTTATCGAGAAAGATTACTTTTTTTAGGCCAAGAGGTTGATAGCGAGATCTCGAATCAACTTATTGGTCTTATGGTATATCTCAGTATAGAGGATGATACCAAAGATCTGTATTTATTTATAAACTCTCCCGGTGGATGGGTAATACCCGGAGTAGCTATTTATGATACTATGCAATTTGTGCGACCAGATGTACAGACAATATGCATGGGATTAGCCGCTTCAATGGGATCTTTTATTCTGGTCGGAGGAGAAATTACCAAACGTCTAGCATTCCCTCACGCTCGGCGCCAATGAGTTTTTTTTTTTTTTTTAGACAAAAAAGAAAACTATGCCTTCGCCATATAAAATATGAATATTAAGTAATAATAGCATGGCACTTTGAATTCGATATGAGAATTTTTTTTTTCTTGTTTTTTTCTAAACGATTAGATTATGTATCGAAAGAGTAGTATGAGATAAAAGGCATTTCCGATTTTAGCTGATTTATCGGAGGCCTCTTTCAGCGTCACAAACTTTTTTGTTTTCACGACGGAAGGCTCTTACCAATATTTCTGTTATGAAAGACTACGAAATATTTATTTATATTTATTTTAAAATGGAAATACGAAAAAAAAGAAACTTTGGGATTGCTAAATAACAAACGAAATAATAAAGCAACGGAACCATCATAGTATTTTTAAATTACTAAAAAAAAAGGAAGGGTGGTTATTGGATCATTTACTGCTCTGGGTCTGATAGATCCTCTATTTTCTATTCCTTCGATGGAAGGTAAAAATGAATTCCATTGTGGAGCCGTATGCACTGCACAAAGGATGCCTGTACGGTTGTTAATCCTATCTTGTTTTTTTATTATCTTTGACTCATCATGATCATGCGAGATAGAGAAAACAAAACCATTTATTAAATCATCAGGGTAATGATCCATCAACCTGCTAGTTCTTTTTATGAGGCACAAACAGGAGAATTTATCCTGGAAGCGGAAGAATTACTGAAGCTGCGCGAAACCATCACAAGGGTTTATGTACAAAGAACAGGCAAACCCTTATGGGTTGTATCCGAAGACATGGAAAGGGATGTTTTTATGTCAGCAACAGAAGCCCAAGCTCATGGAATTGTTGATCTTGTAGCGGTTGAATAAAAAATAGCAGGGATTTCACGCAAAAATCCGAAATTTGAGATTTTATCTTCTTACCGGGGGTTAATATAATATTTTCTATTACTATTAATCCTATTAATATAGAATATAGAAGTAATTCATAATCATCCGGTTAGGATTGATCTAAACCAACTCATTATGTATACAATTCAACATGCCAACTATTAAACAACTTATTAGAAACACAAGACAGCCAATCAGAAATGTCACCAAATCGCCCGCCCTTCGGGGATGCCCTCAGCGTCGAGGAACATGTACTAGGGTGTATGTGCGACTCGTTCAGACCATGGACCGGGACAAAAGAAAGTACAAAATTTTTCCCGTATCAGTGATAAGTACCAGTGAATAGGATAGAATGAATGGAAGAACTCCGTTCACTACCTAAAAATAAATAAAAAAGATTTATCGTATCCTTTTATTGGGTATCAAATTTATGGTTTCTATTGGTGCAAATCCAATCACCTCAATTTTCAATTTTAGATGAGAAAGAATTCCCCATTGGTAACAAATGCTTATCCATTAAGCAGAGGAAATCCTATTTAACAGAAAGATTATGGCCTTATTCTTCCAAGAACGGACTAAGAGGGTCAGCTACCCAACTAATCTTCATAATTAAATACCGTTACTGTATAGGTGGATCTCGTTGTGAAAGACCGATTACTAGCTAATTCATGGGTAGAGCCAAAGAGGGTGAACTGTACAAGTTAACAATAACATTGATGAAATAAAAGAAGGAGCTCCGGTGTATAGAGAGGACCTCACCGTTTAAGAAGTAACCATAGAAACGAAGGAACCCACTATTTCTTTATCCATTTCTATTTTTATTTATTTACTCTATGTTTGTTTTTTTTTATACCTAGTACCAATACAATTTCGTATTTTCGGGTGACTAGAACAAAAAAAGAAATCGTGGTCGGGAAGGTTATAGTAGCAAAAGCCATTGGAATTTTTATTTTATACATTGGAAAAATATGTTTTGTTATTAATAGACTAGGGAAAGGAGAAAGGAATAACTGAAAGAAAGGAAATCGATTAGTTATTCATCAAAGTTTCATTTATTCAATGACTAGAATTAAACGAGGATATATAGCTCGGAGACGTAGAACAAAAATTCGTTTATTTGCATCAAGCTTTCGAGGGGCTCATTCAAGACTTACTCGAACTATTACTCAACAGAAAATAAGAGCTTTGGCTTCAGCTTATCGGGATAGAGGTAGGCAAAAAAGAAATTTTCGACAGTTGTGGATCACTCGAATAAATGCAGTAATTCGATATAATAAGGTAGACTACAGTTATAGTAGATTCATACACAATCTGTACAAGAGGCAGTTGCTTCTTAATCGTAAAATACTTGCCCAAATCGCTATATTAAATAGGAATTGTCTTTATATGATTTCCAATGAGATCATAAAATAAGAAGATTGGAAAGAATCCAGCGGAATGCTTAAAATGGAGTTCTCTGGAGAATGAACTCCGAGAAGGTAGAGTAGAAATTAGTATGATAAAATATCATAATATGATAAAGTGGTCAAAATGAGCAAATATGTTCAATAAAAAAAAGATTTATTCTTCTTCCCCTATTCTTTTTTTTTTCTTACGACACGACAATCAAATCTAGATTTTCGGATTTTTCGAACAAAGCATCAATCTGCGGTTGAGTTTGGATTAGAATTTTAATTCAATTGAAGAGTAAGCCTATTTATTCCTGGTTCTAAGACCAATAGTTCTAGCGGTCGACTCGCTTCTTTCAAATTGTTTCTCATTATTAAGAAAAGGTAACAAAGATAAAATACGAGCTTGTTTTATAGCAATAGTAATTAAGCGTTGCTGTTTTAAGGTCAATCTATTTACCCGTCTAGATAATATTTTTCCTTGTTCACTAATAAATCGACTAATTAAACTCATGTTTCTATAATCAATTCGATCCCCCGATTGAATCGGGGGCAAACGCTTACGAAAAGATCGTTTGGATTTAAGAAGGAGTCGCTTGGATTTATCCATGGTTTGTTTATTCCTTATCCCGAAAATCCTATTTCGATCGGATCTAAAATGATTTAGAATTAAGAAATAGGATTTGGTTTGTTTATATTGAAATCTAAAATATGTCTAATATATGTAATTTTTCATCTTCCTTGGATTGGAAAAGGGTGACACACAGACGATCGGTTCGATCTATTTCTTTATCTCCCCATGAATCGTATGTTTGTAACAACGGGGACAGAATTTTCTCAATTCCAATCGACTAGGCGTATTGTGTCGATTCTTTTGAGTAATATATCTGGAAATCCCCATTGATTCCTTATTAACACCGTTTCGAACACAACGAGTACATTCCAAAATAACTGTTACTCGGGCATCTTTACCCTTGGCCATGAACCTCCTTTGGATTTTTGATTCACGCAACTCTTCCATTTTCCGATCCAAAATGAAGAAAAAAAGAGAAGTTGGTAACTCGAAATAAAATTATGAAAGATTTCGTTGCAATCAAATATAAAATATAGTAATACAATGATTTCTAAATTTAGAATCGCAGTACAGTTTTTCATTTAAGTATCTTGTATGATATTGTTGCCCTAGCCATCACATTTTCATTTTCGTTCTCACTTGGAACCGGGCGCCGAGTCCGAGTTTGACTGAGGTGGAATCCATTTTGATTCTTTCTCTTTTCTAACTTATTCTAAGTATAAAAACTCTAAAAAAAAGAAGGGGAAGGGGATTAGTCACAGATATTTGATTGTTTTTCTAATCTTCTTCACCCCTTCCCAAGTCAACAACTAGAATGAAAAAAATGGGAATACCAACGCATCCGGGAATAAACGATTGATCTCGATTAATAGACCCGCTAAAGCCCCGAACCATATAGTACTTACTACCGGTGCCACGGAGAGATATGTTTTTAGATCTCGCATTTAAAACCCTCCTACTTTATAGTAATTTGTAATACATAATGGTATTACATACCATCAAATGTATATATAGTTAATAACCGCTTGTATTGTCCGCGGAATTCCTAATTCAAATTGAAATGTACAACAGTTCAATTCGGTAGATATTCCCTTTTTTATTAAAAAAAATATGATATGTCGCTTTCCGCCCCCCCAAATATTCATTTTTATTTACGGCGGATTTCATATTTATTATTTCATACGTATATAAGTCTTTTTATTATATTTTATATATGATATGAGACAAAAAAGAAGAAATGGCAAGATAATTTGTATATACCAATGGAGGAAATAAATAAAAAATGTGGAAAACAAGACAGGGATTCTCTACAATGACACTGTAGACCAATTGAAAGGGATGTAGCGCAGCTTGGTAGCGCGTTTGTTTTGGGTACAAAATGTCACGGGTTCAAATCCTGTCATCCCTACCTATTACTTATCTTCTGAACAGTAACGAGGAATCAATTGAGATCCATAAAAATTTAACATACATATACCGAATCAATCTTTTTTTTATTTCATTTTATGATATTCTATATGATAATATATGTATGCAAGATATATTAGGGTTGCATTTAGTTTGATAATAAAACGCTCTTAGTTCAGTTCGGTAGAACGCGGGTCTCCAAAACCCGATGTCGTAGGTTCAAATCCTACAGAGCGTGATTCGATTCTTGTTGTTGTTAGATCGAAAATTCTACTGAAATAATTCAACAGAAATAAAAATTTGACCTCCTACTTCCTTTATAGGAGGTCAATCAAAAAACGAACTGGTAATTAATCAAAGGTCCAACTGATCCCCCCGTCTGTATTGTAAATATGCGGTCACAAATAATCCAGCCAAAGTAATAGGAATTAGACCTAATACGATTCCAAATAGAAAAACTTCAATCATTTCAATTTAGTTGAACGAGGAAAAGGAGAGGTAATATCTATCCTTAAAATATTAATCTGTATTGCCCATGAATCTCAATGACCAAAAATTGGAAATTGAATTGACAAGGTAAAGAACTCTACAATATCAATATATAGAATATATGGAATACCACAGAAATGTTTCTTTTTTTGAATTGTGCATTCAATTAATTTCAATCAAATAAGTCGTATCTTGTTCAGACCGATAAATAGAGCTGAGGTTAGAGTTAAAACTGCTAGTAGAAAACCGAAATAACTAGTGATAGTAGGCATGACGAGGCTAAATGAAATACGTTATTTTTATCCATATGTTTATAAAGCACTTCCCTAAGTTTCTATTTTTGAAAGATACGCGGATGGATAAGTAAAAATACCAATTGAAAGAATATATTCAATTGAAAGTTTTTGATTCATCTATTATTATCATTATAGATGATACTAACAAAAATCTTGTGACATAGGTAAGAAATCAATTCGTCATCTGTCTCTCTATCCCGCGATTCGGAATCAACGGATTCATTGGACAACTCTTGAGTTGTAAAAACTAATATTCTTATTATAAACAATAATTAATTTATTAAAAATTAATTTAATATTTAATATATAAATCTATTAAATGGATTCTAAATAATTAGAAAGACAAAATATATATATAAAAAAAAGAACAAATAATAAATAAACTATGTT